CGGAAATACATAGACTATCATGGAACTCCTTTTCAATGTTATTGAAAAAGTGCCCACTATCTCATGGCGTGGTGTGTTTGAACACACCTATACCACGGGTAGGTGTAGCGGAGTAGATTATTTATGTAATCAAGGCATTATCTGGAGAAAGATTTCATTGTGAAGCTGATGGAAGAAAGAAAGCTAAAGCAATAACTTAATGAAGAAGTTCCGGCAAAGAACAACAGAACTGTGATTTCGAAACGATGCTGTATTAGCATTTTTAAGACCTGGAAAGCAAGTTAGACCATGTTTCATGGATCAAGGTACATAAAAAGGTAAGTGCCTATCTCAATCAAAGATGGAGAAAATGCTCCTTGCCAAGCAAGAGCGGTAAGCCTCGGGGGTATCAAGCCAGACGAAAGCGGTGAGATGGAGACTTTTATACTATCTATTTCAAATTCTCATCTCTATAGCCCTATGGTGCATGCCACTATGGTTACTTCTAGTCCACCCCGCTCCTCCAAAGAAGGCTTTCTGCATAAGCAAAAAGGAGGAGTGTGGTAGTTCTACCGGAGATGAGCCCGATATACTATAGATGATATAAATCCAGATCTCAGTCTCTATTGGCTGATTCTTCTCTATCTTAAAAGGTTACGAAGACCAAGGAGCTGACCTATTGGTATTTGCCACGAAGGCTAGGCTGAGCTATTTAGAAGCATCGAATCACAACTAAACGAGTCTCATTTTTAGAGAATCTCCAGCTATAAAAGAGACAAGAAGGTATATGCTGCACAATTACGAAGAAGACAGCCGTCATCAAAGCGAGGCTTTGGCATTAAAGCTAGGTTGGCTCGCCTGCAGGGTTTATAGAATGGCTCACCCGCCCGTTTGGGATTGGGTTGTTTTTATCTTATGAGCAAAAAAACTAGAAGGGTCTTATTCTTCGATAGCAAAGTCATGATGTTGCGGCTATTCACCCCCATTCTTGGATGGGAATGCACGGAGGGTCGAGGGTCTACTGGTTAGATCTCTAGTTCGGCGTGAGCAGACAAGAGCTTGAGATTGGAGCTGAGTTGCTAACAGCCAACCCACTATAAATTGCATAGGTAGGGCCTATACCTGTTCCCTAACACTGGACGAGAGAACCAACTACTTTATCCGAATGACCATCCTAGGACGAGCAACACCGGGCGAGACCACCCCGAAGCAACAAATTCTTCTTCCACCCCAAAACCTGTGTCTTCGCGAGCCTTCAAAGATATGGGGAGAGCAATCAACACTGGGGCTGAGATCCACGGATTTAGATTCATATCTGCAGTTAAGTCCTCCATTTCATTTCGAAGAGAAGGCTGTTCACGATATATCATGGACAAGGCCACTAGCTCTGAATAAGGTAAAGATGGCCAGTTACTAGTATTAGTAATCTCGTCCCCGGGAATAGGTAGTGCCCGGCGGGCGGAACAAAATCAATGGTAGTTGATCACCGGATCGCTTTTGGTGGAAATTGGAATATGATCCCTTTACTAAGAATAGGACACCTAAAAGCTATACTTGTTAATACAGAATACAAAGAGTGAGATACTCCTTTGGATGAATCTACAAGACCAGGAGTAAGACCTGCGTTTGGGGGAGTTGAACTAGCTTGCTTTTCTACTATTTACTTCACTTTGTTATTGTTAATGCGGGAGTAGTTCTTTCTTTATGAGAATCTCTACTCTTTAGACTAATGCTGTCCCTTGAGTTGCGTCCAGGAAAGACTTTTGGGGTAGATTACCCTACTCAATATATTCAGTGAACAGCAAGATGAGTCTGACCTTTAGCTTGCGAGTTCGTCTTAGCTCAAAAGCTTTTAAGATTTGTAATGACTACCAGTTATGGATTTACCGACCTGTAGAGGAAACCTTACCTAAAAACTTTCTTCATCACTTCAACTTCATTTGGCTCAGGCCATATTTCATGAAAGTGCACGGTTGTATATTGATCTATATTTATGTGCGGTACCCACTTCTAAGTATGAAAGAAAAGGAATGCTCCTCTCCTCTGAGCTAGTAGATTCACGTGTAGATGAAACCATTCTATAATGCTATGGAAACATCGGAGTGAGTTAGGGGTCCTACCTCTCTGTAGGGCTCTCGAATCGCGGAGGAATTGTTGAATCTTTTCATTCGAGATTCGCTACTGTACTCGACATTGATTGTCTTTCTTTCAACTGATTCACTATGTACATATATGAGGAATGAACAAAAGGGCGCTTTAACCGACCAGTTCCTTCTGGGTCTGCCTTTGACTTCGTCTATTTCTCTCAATTCTTTATCTTTCTATCTTTCTTCCGCCCGTTCCCAATTCCATAGCGACCTCTAGAGCATCTTCTCTATTTCAATCTTCCTGCCCGATCGTTCTACTATATGATGAGTCTGCCGGTAACGCATCAATCTTGGAAGTCTTGGCAGGATCGATTGCTTTAGGTGCACTAACTTCATAATAGAAATGCCACTTCGTCCTCTTCTCCGCCATAGGAATAGGAGGTGTAAAAGGCCCCTGAAACAAGATTCTTTGATTGATAAGTCTAATTCCACTTTTCTTTCTATATGCTATATATCCGTGCGTGTAGAAACTCACTTGGGGCTATTCTATTTGCTGAAGGAAAGTTTTGCTCTTCAAAAAGCTCTAATCCGGCGGGATCCTGCTATGAAGGAAAACGAAGCGACAAGTCAATTTTACGTTGTTTGAGCCGAATGGCCAAATCTTGAAGTAAAGTTCTGATGGGAAACGAGATCCGCAAGCCAAGGGCGAACAAACATCTCTATTTGAGGTGAGAGATCCCGAAGGAAGCCTGCCCCGGTCATTATCCCTACTTTCTTCTTTCTTCTTTTCACGATGTTGGCATCGTAGTTCCTTCCATCGCCGGAGGTGAAGTAGTTGATCCAGCATTCGTTTATTATATATTAGAAGGCTTTTTTCTTCCTATCTCTACATCTCCCAAACAAGTCAGACTTTCCTTTACTTTAAATCCTAATCGGTTTTTTCTTCTTATTAGTGGAATAGAAAGCAAATCAGAGTCCAAAGTATGGATTTGCACGAGCTAGCTATCAAATCTGTGAAAGAAGTATTCTGCTCGTCCTGTCCTAAATAACGTCAGTCTCATATAGCTAGAATTAGAATCAAATTCAACAAAGCAAAGCAGATCAATCAAAGAAGTTGAAAAGCCAGTTCATTTCGATGATGTCACGAAATCGCTTTTCACTCTTGTTTTTATCCGATGCGCCAATAAGAAGGGGAGCACTTTGACCATATTCACGAGAGTGCCAAGATCAAAAGTTCTCTAAGGTCATGTCACCACACCGGAAGATGGGCCTATTCCACTAGGTGTGCTGGTCGTATCCTATCATCATTTTACCTAGTGGGCATGCTCGTCCAAGAGAGATTTGCGCTTGTACTTGCTAATTAGTCTGTTGTCGCTCGTCCTGTCTATCCTAGTTGCCTATCTCCGTCACCAAGAAGAGGGTTTGCACCGTAAAGTGGAACAGATCTACCTGTCCCCTAAAAAGGTCAGTGTTTTGAGATCGTTCTACACAAGTAGGAGATCGAGCATTCGCATAGAAAAATGGTGATCAGATCGAATAAAGTCCGTTCGTGCCGGTCCGGGTAAAGCTACTACAATGAAGAAACACCCATGCTAGGTTCTTTCCGAGATGAAGACCAGCCCTTATTCTCTACTTCAGGTAGTCGAAGACTGGTGGGACGACAGAAAAAGAGCAGATAATGTCCCGGCAAATGAAAGCGTCTCATAGTTCACATTTGATCGATTCAAACCTGCTGCTTAAAGAGCTGCTTGCTTCCTTATATTATAAGAAAATAGCCCAGCCCAAGACCGCTGTGGCATGCCCTGTTTACAGCTGCTTATCCTCTTCTGTCTTTCCGTCATCTCAACCTCGCCCCTAAGCATCACGTTCCTAGGGGCAGAGACCTTCAAGCTCTAAGGCTATCATAGTAATGCCAGCATGGTTACATCTAACTGCCTACTGGGCAAGCTTCAACTTCAAAGTCGCCTGATTTGGCACCAGCCAAAGGAGTAGGAGCAGCAGCTGAGGAACCACCATAACCATCCATGGAAGTCAGAATAGCAGCAGAAGGAGTAGTAGGAGCATGGGCACTGGGAAAAGAAAAGGAGAAGTGATCGAGACTTTCAATCAATCGATTTGATCAGCCAAGTTCGGTGGTCTCCAACCAAACCCTGCTGCAGAGGCAGAGGTAGATTCATTCGTATGAATCGTAAGTCCGATCACCTGATAGCGAACTTCCTGAATAGAAGACACAACCAATCCAAAACTCTTGCAATGTGAGTCTTCTCTTCGCGGATTTAGAGGACCCATCTAATTTACCAGGTAATTTACATCGTATAGCTCCGTCTTGGCTGGCTTAGGGTCTCCAACCTACAAACTAAGGCTAATTACAAATATTGATTTTTTAAGGTGTACAACTTTTTGATACGAAGGGGCAAAAAAGTAAGTTAGAAGGGCAAACACCGATGCAACAAGGGCAGCTTATGATATGCTTCTGCTTGGCCTCTTCTCTGCCTATTCTGTTCCTTCTGTGGCATTTGTCACCTATTCTGATTCCCTTGTAGAAGCCCTTTTTCCACTTTCTTTCAGCTCTGTCAAAAACCTAGAGTATATCTTCTTCTCAGGGCGGGGTTCTTGGTCTTCTTTCTCTTGGAAGAAGCACGGTTGAATCAGTTTCAAGTAGTGGGATCATATTCATAATAGAATAGTGGAATCCCGTCTCCTTCCTTCCTTAAAGGAGCGATCTCACCCTCAAAGTAGAACGAGCATAATCACAGATGGTAGCGTATTCTAAGTAGTGGATCTCACGTGCTATCCTCAAGTCTTCGACGTTTTCGTCTGCTCTCAATGACTCATGCCCCAGGCTCTTAATGAAATAGAAATCCTGAAGTAACCCTCGGTGTTGAAAACGACTAAGCTTTTTGCCTTGACACTAGTCTTAGCCTTTCCCAAGATGCCTTCTTTTCTTGGCGGGAAGGGCTACTCATAGTGGTGCGGTATCTGGGAACTCCTCTTTCGAAATGGGAAAGTAAACAGTGAGCCTCGGGGAGGAAAGCGACTCTTGCTTTGCTCTTTAGAAAGAGGTTTCTGTGAACAAGGAAGAAGGGCTGCTTGACTCTAGATCGAATGCGACTGGAGATTTTGATTTCCCAGCTCTAAAGGGATTTTCCTCAACAAAGGGCAACAAGTGGCGTCATCGGATGAAGACTTCCGCTTTAGGTGATTCGGGTGCAGATGCGTCTCTATCTTTGGATTCTGAGTCGAATACTTCCTTCATACGAAGCGGATTCCCCGGTGTCTGCGTATGCGTCTGTCGATGCGTCTTCGGATTCGGCTTTTGCTTTTCTTTCTCTAGTGGCAGCTGCTTCTTCAGATTCGGCATCTGAAAGAGTTGAAGTTGAACAGGCGCACTCACTGAAGGAAGCCTTCCGACCCGGCCTATTCCGGGATTGGATTGGGAAAGAGCGGCCCTAGACTCTGGTTCTTAGGTAGGATGCCTACCTATGCTATGTATGATTCATCGGATTCTTCTTATGCTAATTCGGTGGGTGATTTAACTTATTCGGCGTCTGAAACAATGTACTCGAATGCTTACTTATCTATTCCCATCCACCACCCCTCCCGGGATTTGAGAAACTACTCAGCCAGCCACCCCTCTATGGGTTTATAGACCCTACAACCAGGATATTCCTGCTACTGGAAAACAACTCCCTCCGCCCTTGTTCTGGTTCTATACCAGACAAGACCCCTTGCCGTCGAACTTGCCTTTTCTTTTTCGGCATGCCGCTTCCACGAAGACTTTGAGCTATGGATAGGCATCGAAACACAGCCAGCCCGCACCATTAGCTCATACTTTTGTTGGGGAACTTCCAGCTATTAAGGAGAAGATGAAGCTTTGCTCAACAATTACAAAGAAGTAAGATGCCCGTTTATTCCGTAGTTAAGGACCACCTCTCATGTGAGAATAGATCGGTATTTCGAAATCATAGCTTATGCGATCCCACAATTCAAGTAAAAGAAGAGGCAATCCCTGCCGGCATTTGAACAGACAGAATATTCCATATTACCTCGCGAAGCACAGTTGGAATCATCACCGCGAGTCCTGCCTATCCTATTACCATTATAGGACTAATCACACCAATTAGATCACCCGAAGACAGCCCCTCCCTCTAAGAAAGAAAAAGCAGCACCTCGAAGCAAAGCGAGGGACGAAGCCAGAAGGAGTGATCACATTCGTTCTTCGTCATCCCCTGTCCCAGTTCTCAGCCATTGAAAAAAGGTGGGAAATCTTTCGAAGAATGAGCTAACTCAGTAGTGGGGTCATGATCATCTACAAGTAGAACGAGCTCCATATTGCTCTGCCTTTTTCCTATGAAGTTGGAACCTTTTCCTTGCTCATTGAGCATTAGTCCATGTCTCCGGGGAACAAACAGCTTGATTATTGATCCGAGTTATCCGATCCATATTCTGTTCCATCTGTATATTCCGGCAGAGCATATCGATATCGGGATCCCACCAAGCCGGCTCAATGAGCACCCTTTTGGCGATCCTAGATCCTTTACACAAGAAAGAATCAGAGCAGCATGAAATAGACTACTTACTTACCTTACGCTATTAGAGCTAGTGGGCACGAACCCTGAAAGAAAAGATGAAGGACAACGGGAAAGCAAATAAGGTGTAGTGACTATCCTTCTCCCTTCTCTACTTTGACCTTCCTCCGTCGTATGATAGGTGGTGTAGTCATCTTCTTTCGTGTGCAGGACACTTGATAGTGGTGGGGTGTCTATCAGGTAGGGCTGTGGGGCCGGATCCAACTAAATCGTTCTGGCTGACTATTCATCCAAGCTCAGTCTCCTCCGAGCGATCTGTCACATCCCAGTGCTGTTCGTTGTGTTGAACAAGATTCTTACTGCCTAAGCTTGAACCCAGAGCTTTACTGTTTATATTTACGGATTTCTCTCCTACTAATCGCTAGGTCGTGGTTATAGAGTATACAAACCCCCACCTCTCGGATCAGGGTTTTTCTCATCTCTAAGTGTGCGGGAGAACCCGCGCAGGTAAGGGTTCCGAGAAAGGTATGTCCATAAGCCGTTCCAGGAAGAATCAAATCATTCACGACATACTTTTGACCAGAAGTGGCTAAGGAAAGGCACAAGCCCCAATCAGCCCCTCTCACTGTCGAAGAACAGATAATGACTATTTATACAGGAACGAAGTGCTCGACTGTAAACGAGAGGAACTTAATGTGGAAAGGCACGCCCTTGAGTAGTACCTCCTCGGGTCACATCCGTCTTACACATCCGAAGACGAATATATCACTCTCAGGTAATAGAGAGGGGCAGGATACGGTTGATAGATTGAAGTAAAATACTGAAGATCCCGGTCAGAGCGGGCATATGCCAAACGTGAAGGTGACTCCCTTCGATACCAGTGGGAATTCAGGGCTCTCTCTGTCTCAAAGAATTCAAATTAAGCCAACTCAGTCAACGAAAAGGGGCCGGGGAGAGACCTTGCAACAATGAAGCTCATTAGGCGTAGCGTGTACCTTATTGGCATGTATTTGGCAACTTGTTTAGGTGACTTCCTCCTTTACAAATGAACATGAATCACATATTCATCATTCTTATAGAGAAGCTTGCCCTTTGAGCGCATGCTATTTCTTCGTTAGTGACAACTCCGCGGACTCAATAGGGAATGAAGAATCTATTTCTTTCATCACTGACAACTGGAACAAAAGGATCAAAGCCTTCCACGACTGGGCAATAGTTTGTATTTACTATATTACTTTTTCGAAGAAAGAGCTCGGGATGGTCCTCTCGCATCGGAAAGCCATATCCTTGGTTCTTACTTGATTGAACGAACAACAAGCTTTAGTTGATGGACCAACTCTACTTCACCGTACCTTGTTCTGTTCTACTTGTCACTATGCGGATTATAAAAATGGATTTAGGTGTGGGGGACGCGTGCCCCCGAAGAGACCTTCCACATAGCCAATTATGAACCAAGCGAGGCTACGATGTGATGGGTTGAGAAGATGATGGTGTTTGCATCAGAAGTGCCCTTAGCCTACCTGCCTGAGTATGCCCGGATTCCCTGATCGTTGGTATCGCCCGTCCTGTCCTGGTCTTCCGGTCTGAATACCTACGACGAATTCTTTAGGGAAGCTGTGGGAGTAGATCGGTCGCCAAGACATCGTCGTCTTACTCTATTTATTTCATACTCTCGGAATAGATGCGTCGGCGATTCTAACCTCGGTGAAGCCGGAGACGATTGCTCAGATAGGCAGGGTTTGGTTCGTGCGGAGGGAGTCCCAATGTGCCTGTCAAGCCTTTGCCGACTGGTCATTACGGATTGGGTCATATAATTGAAAGTCTTGCGTCTTCCGCTCAGTCTGTGTGGTGGAACTCCATGGTTACTCGTCCAGAGATTAGATTGGTAGCTTTTGAGTCAAGCTCGAGGGCTGTGGGAAGAGGAAGGTGTTTTCAATTGCCAACCCGTTGTATCAGGCCTTGGTTCGGCCTTTACACGATTGGGTGATGGAAATCCTACGCCGTCTTCCGATTCCGACAGATGGGACTTTCAATCAAGCGGCCCCTCTTGCCAGATTGCGAGAGAAATCGATTTTCCTTCGATCTTTCTTAAAGCTGCTACTGACTTTTTGCCTGTAAGTATGAGCGCGGGGGTGCTGTTTAGCCTGTTCGGTCGGGAGTTGGCCGAGACCTAGACGCACATCATGTGTGGTCCCGGTTTCCGGTCCCCCGATCCGACGAGAAAAGAGACGCGCGCCTTCGTGTTTCGCTTGACAAAGGTCAGCCTGACGGTTACTACTCTTCGTGGCTTGTTGACCCATCATATGGTCGTGTGGCTTGCCGCGAAAGGGCTTTATCCCGGGAAAGGTTTATGGGATTGCACGATCTTAGGCGATGATACTGTTATCGCTGATTCGGCTGTAGCCCAGTCGTACCTGGAAATCATGGCGGAATGAATGTGAGGTGACCATTTATTTATGAGAAGTCCCTCATATCTCATCGTGGAGCTTGCGAGTTCGCTAAGCGCTTTATGGTTTAAGGCAAGCAAGACAGACATACTAAGGACTTCAGCCCCATCTCGCTTCGTGTCTTATGGGCTTTGCCCTACGGCATCTCTGCTGTATCGTTCGCTAAACTCAGGTCAGAATTGGGCAATTGGCCCAGTTGGAGTTCTGACTATAGCTGCAACCTATCTCATATTGGGGAGAACCCTCGATCAAACTAGAAATATCATAAGAGAAGAAATCTCGTAGCTCCGAAAAGAAAGGAGAAATCGTTTTGATTCGAGGTGAATCCCTATGAACTTTGCCTTTACGAGTTGAGTAAACATAAAAAAAAAAGCTTTAGGTTATACCACTCTAATGAGAAAGCGCCCGTTCACGTATTTTGGAGAGGGTTTTTATGTAGTTGCTTGTAGTTTTCTTTTCTTCATTGAGATTGGGTTGGTGTAACAGTGTACCTATCGATTGGTAGAGTACAAGATCGAAAATCATGCTCTTCGGAGCCCAAAGATTCCCATGCTTTCCGTTGGTCAACAACCAACAAAAGTGTTCTATCCTTCTTCACTACTCCGACTCTCTTTCTCCCCTTGCAAGGCCCAATGAAAGCTATCGGAGTCCTATGAGGTAAGGAAGCCCCCAGTGATCGAAATAAGTCGTTTAAAACCCTTCTTACGGTCCCCGTCCCCGAGGTACAACGTGATGTGCGAAGGTTCGAAACCGGCCTTAAGCGTGGAAAAACGGTCATACCGAAACCTCCGGCTACCGAAGCATTTCCAAGGGTAGTTTACTCACTTGATGATTCTGGATTAGAAGGTAAATTCAATCTATCTCGACACAGGCTTTATTATATGGGCGGGGCCGGTCCCTCCCGGGGAGCAGAACCTGAGAATTTTAACTCAGCTTATGTGCGCCGGGATAGCATGACATAATGAGTTCAACCGTTCCCTAAATATGGATCTAAATATGGAGAATTCTCCCGCTCTGTCCCCATTGTCCCACGGACAGGGGGTGTGTAAAGCCCGGCATCGTCCTATCTGCCAACTTCATTCTTCATTGGCTTTCTCGGACGGCTCTTTTCTTTAGCCTCTTCTTTTAGTCGAGTAGAGAACCCGTTCCTCTGTGTGAAACCTACCCTTTTAGGGCTTCCCCACTATGCTCTAGCCAGGGATGCATTTAGCAAGACCGATTGTATAAGCGCTAAGCTTTGCTTATCCGTTTACCGGCTAACTACATTCGTTTGCCAGCCTTGCTCGTGATGAGCTATTGGGCATGACACGAACATATGCCTTGACATTATCCTCAAATTACCCATTCAGTCTGTAATCTTCTGGCGAAAACGATAGGCATTGAGATTTCTACTCTCCCGTGGTCGAGCAAGGAAACCTTGAAAGGGGGCGGAAAAGCGCGTTATCGTCTTGACCACAAATCCCCACCGACGCGGTGTGCTCTGTCACAGGCGTTGAAGCCGTAGATTCATACAGGAATTCTTCGGAATGTGCCATTTCGGGGACTATCGCAGGAGTTGCAACCTCAAGATTTAAAGACTTTTGCCACTTTCTCATAGGCATCGGAGTGCAGAAAGCCCTAAAAAGGCTAAACTCGTTGAGAGGCGCCCAGAGAAACTCAAGTTAGCATCTCCAAGAGAAGACCTCAAGGACCTAAAACTAGCAATTCTCTTAGCAGGATTTTGGGCATCTCCATTGGGGCTTCTCACAACCTTTCATTCGAACCGGTAAACTTCTTCTTCGGAGCCACGAGGCCTCTTCTTTTTCTTTTTGTAATTTCTAGTCCGATTCCAGTCTGATTCTACTGATTGAGTCCCCATCTCCACCTTCGACCCAGGCCAGTACTTAATTAAAGGCTATTTGAAAGAGATTCAAAAGGATTTCAAGCGACTACCCATCAAACGGGATTGGAATTAGGCCAAGCTTCCACCTCAAGCCATTGAAGCTTCCGCCCCTTTATCGGGGCCAGATCTTGGACCAATGAAACTACCGACCTTTTCCTCTCGATTTTGTACTTGATCGTCTCCGAGGAAGTGGTCACGTAAAAGAAAAGGGAAAGATTTTTCATTTACTAAAATAGAGCATTCATGCGAGCGTTTCCAATCTTCTTCTTGAAGCCCCTTACCTTACTTACCTTAATACTGGGTTATTCTTCTCCACTAACCAGTGCGAATTAGTAGATCTATAATCTACTTATAGTATAGTAATGGAGTCTCTAGAAGCCTTCCAGTTGGGATGTCCCAGGGACTATAACTAAGAAATAGCCCAATTCTAGATTTTGAAATAAGAAGAGGAATTCGTATTCTTTCATGTTTGATTATACAGATGATAGGATAGGACGGGCCTACTCTACTCGCTTATGGTTCGATCAAATAGCTCAATAGTTCCGGGAACGGAAGCGAGTCACTTTGATCATGACACAAGTGGAGGCATTACACGCCGCAAACGATCCAATTCATTTTTTCCAATTGCTCCAATTCAAAAGCTGAGCTATCACTATCTGGGCGCTTCTGCCGTATGGTTATCACGAAAGGGAAGTCTCTACGCCCAAATTGGGTTCATCTTTCTAAGCTGCGCATATGCATATATAAAGTATATAAAAGAAAATCCATCCATTCCGGCTTGTCGGTTGGACCATCCATCTGAGTACCAGATGGATGTTCTTTTTCATCTATCTCCGACCGGGTGGCGAAATCTCATTCCAGAAGTGAAGCTAGTCGTTTACCCATTGGTCACCTATACTATATATATAAATTTAGTCTAGAAAGGAAATCCTGATCGGTTTATCGAAGAATCCAATTTTGTTGTTGCATCTTCCCCGCCCGATGACTAAGCTATTTAGCCCACTTTTGAAACTGTACCAGCCACTACTTTTCTTAGAACCCCCACTTTCAAGAGAAAATTCTCAATGGCAGGTAGGTAAGTAAATGATTAGGCATCCCTAGATGAGAGGGACAGTCTTTCTCAGGCATGATTATCCGCCAATGAAAACTAGGAAAGCTTTAACCCTCCACTAGAAGAGAAGCAAGTCTGATACGAGGGGTTGGCCAGAAGGAAGAGAAGCAAGTGAAAGAAAGAAAGGTTGAGAAATCCATGGTTGGGGCGAAGCACCCAGGGTTTGATTGTTTGATAGAAGGGAGGAAGCGGTTTATTCATCAATCTTCCAACCCTTCTTTCTGTTGTTTGATGTCATTGCGTCGCCTTGTCATCTGTTCCTCCCTCAATGGATTCTTATGTCCCTGGGGGTTCGGGTGACAGGCAGATGTGGGAAAGGTTGGGCCACCTTCCTGGAGCATTTAAGCGGTTGGGGCAGGGGCTCATGCAACCAAACATTAATGAATTCATTAGCATTCCTCTTCGGGTTCATTGGAGTCTCAGGTAAGGCCTAGAGAAGGGAGAGGAAGCAGCGCTCTGAACTCATTGATTCAGAGACAATATTTGGTAAATTGCAGTGCTTGCCGAAGGCGAGGTATGCTTTTAGGAGTGAGAGTGAACAGCTTTTTTTGCTGAGTTCGCAGCGTACCCACCTTACTGAGTACGAGAGACCTCTGCTCGAGAATAGGAATTGACTCTTAGTAGATAACGAGAATCGATGTCTTTGACATCGCTGAGAGAAAGTCCTTTGCCGATGTTGCAGCGGGACTCCCCATCAAAGTGAAAAGGAGAGTTAGATTCCGCCGAAGAAAAAACTGCTGAATGGGAGACTATTGAAAATAGAAAGAATGACATAATCTAATTCGGGTGTTTTGTTTTGTCCTCGTCTTTTCTTGTGGATAGCTCATCTCTTTGTTTGGAGAGATCCATCTTCCTATGGTTGCCAGGTAAGACTTCAAATGGAATTGGCTTAGCGCGTAGTGATCTATGTGCTTATGCCTTCAAAACCTTTCTTTGGATTTGATCCTTTCACTACGTTTGGAATGGATCGCCCATGTGAGCCCGAGGCCTAGATTCAGTCTTGCTGGGCACGGTTTTGATTCATTAGCCTCATATGAATGACCGAAATCATCTGCATTTGCCCTCCTCGAAATCAAGAGTGGAGCTTGCAAGTGCACGACCCATCACCCCGTCATAATATCTATTGGAACTAGTCTTGAGTCGGTGCAACCGCGAGTGGAACTGGTCAGACTCGCTCGTGGAACCCACAGGAATCCATAATAGAACCTGTCAATCAGAATTTCGAGTTTCATCAGAATTTAGAGTTTCGCTTGCAAGATCCCATCCCACCATGTCCGAATTGATAGTAACCAGTAACCTAACCTCGGATCCAAGTACAACATCCGCTGAAGTTGGGCCAAGTAAATCGAAATCGAAGTAGGCCAATGGATCAAATGAGACCGAACCCCTCTCTTCTTGAGGATTGCTTCCTTGCCGTGGCTTAGCCTGAGACGGGACGGACTTTTCAGTATCATAGGAGACTCGGGCTGACCATAAGATTGCCCAACTCGATCTTGACTTGCTTCCTTTATGGTATCTCAAGAAAGAGAAGAGCACTGAATCTCATCATTTATATTGATTCTTTTTTGCTAAAGATTGGCTTAGTCTTCAGTCCTTCCACTGGCGGATCCCCTTGTAGATCCACTGATAGGTGGATTTCTTTATGATTTATGATTTATTCAGTGTTCCCAGACGAGCTACTTCTTCAATGTCTATAATCTGTGCCCACGGACGAGTTAAGGAATCAGCGCCCCCGTCCTCATCCTTCAATGCCCCGGTGGAACCTCATCTTCGGTCACATTCTCAATGAAAAGCGAGTGCCCGGTAATTTTACTTCAACCGGCGTGAATTCCTCTGTCTCATAGGTGTTGTGTTATAAACACGAGGGAAAGAGAATCACTCCTCATTGTCTACATTCATCTACAATCCGAGCTAGTACCGGAGAAAACATATCAAGAGCTAGCCCACCTGGACTCGAGCCTTCAAGCACCCCGTACTTCTGCTCATCCCGGAAAATCTATCTGATCAATAAACGGTATTTATCTTTCCCAAGCTCGATCAATATCCACTTTCTGAGGGAAAGAATCCACTTTCTGAGCTCAACGGTATCACATCACACTTCCTAGCACGGAGAAGGTGTCTCATAGGCCAATCAAAGACGTTTTAAGGCATAGTTCAGGCAGAAGACGAATCAAATAAGGAAAGGGTTGTAATCCCTCTCTTGGTGATAGTAGCTCTTCATCAGCTTATAGTAGGAGCTGAGCTCTCCCGCTAGCTCTGGTAGTAAGGCTCTTCGGTCAATAGTTCCACTGGAAACTGCTTCCTGTCCGAAAGAAAGGTAGGGCGAATGATGCAGTAGGAACAGATTACTGCTTTGCTGCTTGATACTGAAGAAACTTAGTGTACTCAAGATAGAGTTTTATGCTCTGTAGTGGTAGAAAGGAGTGGGAACATACTCATAAGTAGCTACATTCGCATATCGTGGAGGTCTACCCGGAAGAAAAACAAGATCTCAACTAGAATCACTAGGCTTAACGCACTCTTCACCGAATCACCATAGTGAGAACACTTCCAGCCCGAAAGAAAGGGAGTCTATCAATGAATTAGCGTAGAATAGAGGAATTAGCCTAGAATAGATGAATTAGCGTAGAATAGAGACTTTTTGATAGATCTGTACTTTAGATGCTATATATAGATCAGTTCGGTATCAACCTCTAAAAGAGAGATAGAGAGGCTTGGTCGAGACTCCCCTGGCTAAGTACTTTCCATCTAGCAGTCTAGCTGCCTGTTCCGCCCCTAAGTCTTGGACATTTTGGCGTAGGTTGGAGCCCCTTCATGAAATCGAAGAGCCGGTCCTCTTCCGTCATATCAAAAATGTCCAGGGAGAACCACGAAAGAAGGCCTTCACATACTCGCGTATGGGGCCTATTTGCTTCAGGCTCATCAACATGTCGGACCACAACCGGGCAGGAACCCTCCATTCTGCCTTAAACTCGTCCTCAAAATAGATCTAATTGCACTTCACGCTTCGCGTTCTTTACGTCTTTTGGTCCGCCACCAGAACTTGGCTGAACCATCAAGATACATGACAGCCGTATTCACCGACGCCTCCTCGGACGTAGTCCGACAAGCCGCCGAAAAGGATGGGCAAGGAAAGTCAGAGCTCAATTCCGAAGAAGGTCGGAGGGTATAAAACCAGAACCAAGTCTTTGAAGTTTCGTATCTTGACCCAATGTCGGGAGAATTGGCTTACTGTGCCTCCACTGCTGTAGTTGACGTTACAGCTGGATCGGTTCATGCTTTGGCGAGCAAGCGCTAAAGCCCGCTTGGGGCTGGCATTGAGTGGTACCATACATCATCCCCTTATAATAGCAAAACTCAACAAGGCTCGACGCGAAGCACAAAAGCGCTTTAAGGCACATTAATCAGGCTTTGAAGGTCACACAAGAAGGCTATTCGACCGACAAAACGTAGGTAGGAATTAGTGCGTGCTGAAAAATGGACTTTTCTTTCTAAGTGAAGGGCAGGAGAAAGAATCTTGCATCTATCTCGAGTTGCTCCCTTAAGCGATCTACCCCTGGTTTTGTGACGTCGAGTTTGCTCTATTCTCTTAGCTCGGGCTCCTATCAAGCTTCGCTTCGCGCATGATAGCGGCATTATTGGAGAAGGAAGTCGCTCGCTAGTGCACCTTACCCCAGGTTCACGTCGCTAGGTCAATTCATGCTTCGACGCACTCCCGCCTCGTGTTTTCGACAGAGTGTTGTGCCATACTTCGAGAATGACACGGTTCGGAGGAACTCTAACTCATTTGGGTGAAAGCTCCTTCTTCCAATCCCGTAGAGAGGCCTGGAAGAGTTGATTGAGAATAACAAGACGATTGATTGACATCTTAAATAAAGACATCATGCCCTAGACGCGAAGGTGAGTAAGAGACCCAGGTGAATTCTGCGAAGATAGAAGAGCGGACTTCTGAGGAGACTGGAAGCCTATAAATAATAGGAATGGCGAACTGGAACCTCATCCTTCAAAGGGTTGGTGTATATTTGTCCTATTCGTAAAGACCCCGACCTTGCGTCAGGGAAAGTGGGAAAACCCCTAAGACTCTACGGGCTAGCCGGGCCTAAAGGAGCTTATCAAATTCCACCTATGTAGTGACTCGCATTCAACAACTAAGAGTCTTCCTTCTTATCTTTTTTTGGAATTCCATTTTGATCCCTAGCCGCAAGTCAGGAATGGCGGGACGGGGAACTAAAGAGATACCTACAAGGAAGATTAGTCCAACTCTACTATCTCAAACATACTTCCTTTAGCTGCTAATAGTAAATAAAGGACTTCTGCTTAGAGTCCTAAGAGTAAGAGCAACAAGATTCCTTTTTTTTAGTTTTGCATACAAGGAAAGCGCTAAGTTGCTTGTTATACCGTTCGGGCCCAATACCCATGGGTCCCTTCACTCACTTCAGAGAGGGTTAACAAGCTTCTTAGTGCAAGGAGAAAAGAAGGATCTATTCTCTCTTCCTGCGCTAGCCGCAGCTCCTTTCCTTGCCTTATTCGGGGCTAGATGCACTAATTCAGTTTCTGAGGCAACTAAAGGTTCTATAAACTGCAGAGAGTTTTCTTCCCCTAAGAACCCCCGGAGGTGAATCAGAGCTGGAGGGGGCCCTCGCCTACGGTGTTATAGCTACTGTTCCGGGGATGGGGATAAGGATAGGGGGTATAGAAAGACCATTACAATATCGTTATCTTATCTTTCAAACTTCCTAAAAGGCTTTGCTTTATAAAAGCCCTTATAGGTCTTTTTAAGTCTTCCTCCTCGGGGTCCTCGAGCTCTAATGTTTTCTTCAGGGCTGGCAGTCAGTCTTGCTCGCTGTTGGATTAGAAACTCTCTCTTTTTCGTCTTTGTGTATCTGATCTTTTTGCTTTTACTGAACCTACCATAAAGTAAGATCTGTTCTTTACTTACTTTGGCGTACCTTGCTAAAGTCGGAATCTGTCCGACCTTGCAGAAGAAAGGGTCTGCTCGTTTGTTTGCGCCGGTTTACGCCGCTTGGGGGAACTCGCTTGCGCTTTAGGAATGGCTTCCAACTTTATGTATGGTTCGGCGCTTGCGGATTAGCGTTTGTTATCTAGAGGCATTACAAGAAAGCGAGCGGGGCAAGTACCTGGGAGTACCCTCATACACAAGAGGGTCTCTAAAACTACTTACTACCACATACTCGAAAAAGTGCAAGATAGGTTGGCTGGATGGAAGGCAGAGCAGTTGTCTATGGCTGGAAGAACATTGCTGGTTCAGTCTCTAACCTCTGCTATACCTGTATACACCATGCAAACAACGGGTATTCCGGAAGCCATAAACCAGGAAATAGATAGGAGAAACAGCAGATTTGTGTGGGGAAACAAGGATAACAAAAAGAGGAAAGATTTAGTGGCTTGGGATAAGGTGTGTAAAGCAAAAAGGAAGGGGCCTAGGCCTAAGGAGCATGAGCAAG